GCTGTTTTGCCAGTCTGTCTATCCCCAATAATTAATTCTCGTTGACCACGTCCTATGGGGATCATCGCATCAATAGCAATAAGCCCTGTTTGAAGGGGCTCGTACACAGAACGTCTTGAAATGATCCCCGGGGCTGGGGATTCAATTAATCGAGATTCAGAAGATGCAATTGCACCTCTGCCATCAATAGGTTTAGCCAAAGCATTTATAACACGACCCAAATAAGCCTCACTTACAGGTATCTGGGCAATTCTTCCTGTTGCTTTTACAGAACTTCCTTCTTGTATCATCAAACCATCGCCCATTAATACAACGCCAACATTATTAGATTCCAAATTTAAAGCAATACCTATAGTACCCTCGGCAAATTCAACTAATTCGCCCGCCATTACTTCATCAAGACCGTGAATACGAGCAATACCGTCGCCCACCTGAAGTACGGTGCCAATATTTCGAATTCGTACTTCTCTAGTATATTGTTCAATACGTTCACGGATAATATTACTAATTTCGTCAGCTCGAAGGGCTACCATTGATGTTTCTTTATTATTATTCAGAAGCAAAAGGAAAAATAATGCCTAAATTGTAAACTAACATAAAAAAGTGAAAGGATTCATCATTTATCCTCTTTTTTCCATGGCCTCGAGAATGCAAATATTAGCACGGATGGTACGAAAATGTAATTCAGTATTCAAACAATTATTCAAAGTTACTAGAGCTTCTTGTAAGGCTTGTTGGAAAACTCGTTGTCGAACTTGATGCATAGCTCTTTGTTGTTGAAAATAAAGGGTTTCATTTTTGAGTTTTTCTAAGTTTTCAAAACTAGGATAAGTAGCATTAATCAATTTTTCTTTGTCACGTTCTATTTCAGAGTAGCCATTCGTTCGATACTCATCTGCCTCCAGTTCCACTTTTCTTAGTTGAGCCTGGGCTTTTTCGAGCTGTTCAAGGGTTCCCCTACGTAATTCTTCCGAATTTTTAATAGTACTTAAGATCCTCTGTTTTCGATTATCTAATAAATCAGTTAATGAAAGTAGATGATCTTACGCTTCATTTCAACACTTTTATAATCTCTTCCCGAACCAAACATGAATTTTTCAATTCATTTGGCTCTCAAACTCAATGTTATGGGTATTCCCATATGTAATAGAACGAGCTTACCTTCTCTTTTTAGTTTGTATTATACCAAAACGGATAAAAACAAAATAACTCGTAGGAGGATTCTTCTGACCAGATAACAATTGATATCTATAAATGAATTTGTAATTGTCAGCAAAATTGTTTCTTTATTTTGTCCTTTTACATAAAATCCTATACTAAAGAAAGATCTTTTCTTTAATACTTTTTTTGTAACTTCCAATCCAAAAAAGTATTCTTTTTTGATACATAGGTTGTCGACTCGGCATTGTTGGATAAAAGGGGAGAAGTTCCATTTATATCACAAATAAATCGTTTCAACCGTTTTATCAATATGAGTGTTCTATATCAGATAAATTGTTAACTATTCATTTGTCAAAAACTGTGATCCATTTCATTGTAAAAAGAATACCGTGTTTTGCCTGGACTTAAAGCAGTTTAGCTTTAACCATATTAATGGTCTCACATGATTTTATTGGTTTCTAGAGAATCCATATTTACCAATAAGTGAAGTGGCGAAATGCTATTGTTCTTCAATATGATTTGTTAATCTATTCAGAAATAATTCGCCGAGATTATGCACCTTTTTAGATTTTTTGTATGCAAGATATAAAATATTTGATATTTCTTACATATATCAATTTCATCCAAGATATAAAATGCATTTGGATAAGTCCAAGACATTCTTGAAATACACAACTCGCACACACTCCCTTTCCAAAGAAAATCAATACCCCAATCACAATACTCAGATTTATTAGATTTGTTGCTAAAATATCGGTATTAAACCCGAAACTCCCGGCGGATGGCCAGTGGCAAAAAAAAACGAAAGAATGGGTTACATTTTTCATATGTTCTCCTCTTATAAATAGGACTAACAAATAACCAATTTGTATTATTTAGCTCGCCATTTGTTAATAGATTTTTTAAAGGGAATTTCTTTTTTTTTTCAAAAAGGTAAGAAGTCATTATTCCATTTTTCCATTTCGATGAATTCTTCGGTATTGTGTGAATTGCAATACTAAACTAAAATAAAAAAGAATTTCCATTATACGCACTAAACTATGAATGAAATAAAGAAATCGGGTGTACCTGGTAATTTTTTAGTAGTCTCTTATGAAAATAAGGGGAATATCAGAAGAACAAGGTATTGTTGCGACGAAAAAACAAGCTTAAGCTATTCAAATACGAAAGGAATTGCGAATTCTTTTTACACATTTCTAGGATAGGATCAAACAAAGGGATTCGCAAATAAAAGTGCTAACGCCACAACCAACCCATAAATTGTTAAAGCTTCCATAAAAGCTAGACTAAGCAATAAAGTACCTCGTATTTTACCTTCTGCTTCGGGTTGTCTCGCAATACCTTCTACAGCTTGACCCGCAGCAGTACCTTGACCAACTCCAGGTCCAATAGAAGCAAGTCCTACAGCCAATCCAGCAGCAATAACGGAAGCAGAAGAAATCAGTGGATTCATGTTAAGTTCCTCGTGCAAAAAAAGGGAAATGGTTAATGATACAATCAACCAATAAACTATTTCTTTTTCACTCATTTTGTCATTTTGACAAAATCATTTCATTATTTAATTAGAATTAGAAGTAAATTCAATTACCAGAATTACTTGTATCCCGTCTTTTTCCGTTACCCATATTATATTTATATTATATTATAATGCACTATGATACGTATTATTACATTTTTAGAAATGGAATTGTAATTAAATAAAAGAGGCATGTAATTTGATCTTTCATTGAGATTAATATAGATATCAATACCGATAGATAAAATCTAAGATATTACCCATACTCAAAAGGACATGAAAGGCTATATCTATTTGTATTTTGATAGCTTTTTGTCTTACATATATCATAGAATTGAATAGAATATGGCAGATTATTATTCTCTGTTATTATATTGGATATATACATAACCTATTTATTGATTATTTATCAAATCAAATATATCTATAAAATAGAATGTATATATACATATACGCATATAATATATAACATATGCACACATATAGTAAAAAACTATAAATATAGTATATATAATATAAACTGAATTCATATTACTATTTATGATTTGATATTTATATCAATATAATTAAGTATCCAATATACCAGCCACTGTTATCATTGAATAATATCATATCAACTCCTACTTTCTACTACGCTTCTTGGTTATCTATGATTATATCTATTAATTCATAATCTATTCATTTTGTATCTAATAATTCAATCAATTCTAGTCTCCAAAAAAGTTAACAATACTCAACCACACACTAGACTATTTTGATAACTAATCAATGATGACCTTCCATGGATTCACCAATATAGGCCGCGGCTAATGTTGCAAAAATGAGAGCTTGAATACCACTTGTAAATAATCCAAGAAACATAACAGGTATAGGAACAACTAAAGGTACTAAAGAAACAAGAACAACCACTACTAGTTCATCAGCTAATATATTTCCAAAAAGTCGAAAACTAAGAGATAAGGGTTTTGTGAAATCTTCTAATATGTTAATTGGTAAAAGGATTGGGGTTGGTTTAATATATTTTTCAAAATAAGCCAATCCCTTTTTTTTAATACCCGCATAAAAGTATGCCACTGACGTGAGCAAAGCTAAAGCAACTGTTGTATTTATATCATTTGTGGGGGCAGCTAACTCCCCATGAGGTAACTGTATTATTTTCCAAGGTAAAAGAGCACCAGACCAATTCGAAACAAAAATAAATAAGAACATAGTTCCAATAAAGGGAACCCAAGGGTCGTATTCTTCTTCTCCTATTTGAGTTTTGCTCAAGTCTCGAATAAATTCGAGAAGATATTCAAAAAAATTCTGACCATCGGGGGGAATGGTTTGTGGATTCCAAACAGATATGATAACCGACCCTAATAAAATAACAATTACAAACCAAGAAGTTATAAGGACTTGAGCATGGACTTGTAAATCTCCTATTTGCCAATATAAATGTTGGCCTACCTCTACACCCGATATATCGTACAATCCATTAAATGTTTCAATCGAACATGGTATAACGCTCATATCGTTCTTTGATAAAAAGTTCATTTCAAAAAGTTCTTATTTTGATTCAACCATCTCTTTCTCAACTTACCAATTTGAATAATTCATCGTATAATAGTTTAAATAGTTTATATTATATGTATAGTTAGCATACCAAGAATGAAGAAAATAAATTCAACGCTAACGGATAATTGTGTATATATATATTTAGTATTATATATATATATAAAGAATAAAGAAAACGAATAGTAATGAATATACTTTCTAAAAATAAGCCGATTCAATAAATATATAAAAAGACAATGGAAGTACTCAAAAAGGAACTAATAAGTCAATTAATCACTTCTTATATAGCTAGAACTATACTTTGACCGACCCTCACAAATTGCAGATACTAATTTGTTAAGAATCAACCGAATGGAAGCTATAGCGTCATCGTTGGCTGGAATCGAAAGATCTGCAAGATCGGGATCACAATTTGTATCAATTAAACAAATTATCGGAATCCCCAAAACGGCACATTCTCGGAGAGCCGTATATTCTTCTTGCTGATCAACGATGATTACTATATCCGGCAACTTCGTCATATATTTGATCCCGTCGAGATAGGTTTTCAAGGTCGATAATGCTTTTTTAAATGTTGTGGTATCCTTTTTTTGAAGATGGTTACCCATCTTTTCTTCCGTTCTTAAATTTCTGAACTTATAAAGTCTAGTTTCCGTAGTGGACCAATTTGTTAACATACCGCTGAGCCATTTTTGATTAACATAATGACATCGAGCCTTTATTGCGGCTGATGCTACTAAATCTGCTGCTTTATTTGTAGTACCAACAATTAAGAAGCTTTTTCCGACACTTGCTGCATCAAAAACTAAATTGCAAGCTTCTGATAAAAACCGAGCTGTTGTAGCAAGATTTGTAATATGAATACCTTTACGTTTTGCAGAAATATAAGGCGCCATTCTAGGATTCCATTTCTTAGTACCATGACCAAAATGAACTCCTGCTTCCATCATCTCTTCCAAATGAATGTTCCAATATCTTCTTGTCATTTTTTTTTTCACATTTCCCTTTTTCTTTTATTGAAATTGATTAATGATTAATTGAATTTACTATTACTAAATTCAAATGGAATATTACTAATTAACAAACAAAGAGACAAAATCTCTTTAAATAAAAGCAACTCCGACAAAACTTTGTTACAATTTTACATTAGGACACAGCATAAACCATAACAATTGTAAACTACTTATTCTTATTTTTTCCAATATCCTAATTTAGGGTTTGAATTCCATTTAGAAATATAAAACCTAAGTCTTTTATTGTGTTTCATAAACATTTTTACTTAGGAAAAGTTTGATCACATAAAAAAAGCATTTTATATAATGTAATCTAATTATGACTCAAACAGCTTTTTGAATTTCAAAATGATTCCCTTGTCCTGAACGATACATCACTTTTTTGAATCCAGTACCTACGGGTATAATTTTCCCAAGAACAACGTTCTCTTTCAAACCCCTTAACCAATCAATACGACCTCGTAAAGCAGCTTTTGCTAAAACTCGAGCAGTTTCTTGAAAGCTCGCCTCGGATATGAAACTTTGAGTATTCAGAGACGCTTTTGTTATTCCTAATAAGATTACCCGATAACAGATTGATTCGTCCAAAGCACGCCCTGCGCGTTCCGCTCTCAACAATCCAACTAATTCGCCGGGTGAAAAAACGTTTGACATTCCCTCTTCTGAAACCAACACCTTTGATGTTACTTGACGTATAATAATTTCTATATGTCTATTATGTATCTGCACCCCCTGGGATCGATAAACCCTTTGAATCTTATTAACCAAAAAGATACGACTTTGAGCTATGGTTAGTTCAGCTCCAATCAAAAATACCCAGGGTATACCAAGAATTCTCGGTATACATTCGTTCCAACTCTTCACTCTTTTTTCCAGGTTAATGGAAATGGAATCAATCGAACGGACTTCTAAGATTTGTTCTACTTTTGGAAGACCCTGTGTTATGTCACCAGATCTTGATTTTTCATATATAAAAGTTACTAATGTATCGCCTTCATAAAGGATTTCTCCAAAATGACCATGAACAGTTGATCCTGGAGTAGCCAAATAGGGCTTAGCTGATCTTATAACTAAGGAATCCACATGAATTATTAAAATTTGACCAGATTGGTTTATTATGTGTGGTTCATATTGAAATAGATATCCCTTTTCAAAAATCAGTTTTCCAAGGTAAATTTTTGTCAATGTATCCTCAAAAAAATCGTTATAGAACAAACACCTATTCAAAAAGAATGGATTTATAAATATAATTATATTGCTGCATGGATCAGGATTATAAATCCTCTTATGTTCGTCTAGTAAAAAGTACTTAAGGATTTGAGTTGCTTGAAAAGGATCTTTCCAATTGTCAAGCGAAAAATATTTCTTTAACAAGAATAGATTATGAGTTATTAAATGGTAAGATGAATCAAAATGAGTATATCTTTGAATTTTAGGTAAAATATCACCCAAGGGACTTAACAAATTGGTAACTGGAATTATATGATTCTTTTTTTTTTTTACATTCTTATATTTCACATTATTTAACGGACCAATTTGATAACAATTAGATGATGAAAGAATCATTAAAGAAGGGCATTTCCTATTTTGATTTAAAAACGTACCAAACACTCCTTTATATTGGTTAAATGAGAGAATCCCTATCGTGTAATAAAATGGATTTTTGTTAGTATGATTGAAGTTCTTAGTGGTAATCAATCCAAAAAATGTTTGATCATATCTTTTTACTTTATATAAAATAGTAGACTTTACTAATTCAATTCTTACAAAATCACGAATCAGATCATTTACCCTTATCTCAACAAAAGAAGCACGTACTTCCTCTATTGAATCATTTTTTTCTTGGTCCCAATTCAATACTACGCAAGTCCTAACTAATTGACTATTTGTGGGGGAAATCCCTCGGATTGACTTGTTATTTCCATAAATAATATAATTTGCAACTTCAAGTAAAATATTCTCTTTTTCCTGGAATAGATCCTTAGGAAAAAGTGTTGCTAAATTGATACCATCGGCTAGGCAATATGCGACCACGGGGCGAACCAAAAAAAAATACCTTTTTTTTGTGAGCGTAATTCGTTGCACATAGATACCATTTTTCCATTTGATTGATTCCTTAGAATATTCTTTTTTCGTTTTCGGTGGTATCAAAATGGCGTTGTATCTCGATATCTTATCTGTTTCCCCATGAAAATGAATATCTCCCGAAAATATCTTAAGTTCCACATATATTTTTTTTCTTTCTACTCGAACGAGTCCACCTACTCGACTTCTTTTATTTAAAGTAAGCTGTGTATCTACTCCAATAATACTATTGTTCTGGACCATTATGGAGGAAGATCCCGGTAGGATATGCACTTCTTCGAGAATGAAAAAAAACTTATCTAGTTTCGTTTGGTATTTTGAACTAAATTCTTTTGCTCCTTGATATTCAATCCAATCTTCTTTTTTGATGATGGAATCTGTCTCTGCAGTACCATATTTAGTAATCCCTAAATGATTTTGTCTGTATCGTGGATCATCAAAAAAAGCGAGAATACTCTTTTTACGCAAAATACTATTTAGAGGTATTTCAATTGAAATACCAAAACAAGGTATTAACCCTTTATCTTGTTCTTGATTATATTGTAATGGGATTAGAAATCTATTTCTTCGTTTTTTTGATAGTAAATCCGCATTTACTTGAAAAGTAGAAGGATAGATCAAATTCCAGTGATCCTGACATCCAACTAGATTGGATCTTAAATAATTAATATGAATCATTTTCCTATCTTTTTTGTTACCGGAAGTAGAAAACAATTTCCCTTTTACCTGATCAGTCATCATTGAAACATTCGAAATCCATCTTTCATCAACAGAAAAAGAATAGGTATTCATTTGATCTTGATCCTTGTAGAGCGAAAACGATACTATATTAGAGATGTATGGACTTCCTTGTAATATCCATAAATGACTTGTTTTTGGCAATAGATGAACATTACTATATATATATTCAGCCATATGATAGACATCAGTACTCCAGTGCATTTCCCCCTCTAAGTCAGAATAAATATGTTTTCGGACCCTCTCTTTAAAAATAAAAGTGGATATTCCAGTACGAGTTTCAGCAATTACTTGTTCCGATTCTACATATTGATCATTTTGAACTAAAATTAAACTTTTTTTGGGAATATTCATTTTATGTACAATATCTTGACTTTGAATAACTACATACAAGTCTATCGAACATAAAAAAGCAGGATGCCCATGACGAGTACGTGTGGGATGAACCAAATCCTCATTGAATATAATTTTTCCATTAGAAGGAGCTCGCACCTGTTCAGCGGTGCCACCCGTAAATACTCCACCTGTATGAAAAGTTCTTAATGTTAGTTGAGTACCTGGTTCTCCAATAGATTGACCCGCAATAATACCTACAGCTTCTCCTAATTCAACTAAATCGTCATGAGTGGGACTACGACCATAACATAATTGACAGATCCAATATGTACTTCGGCAAGTAAAAGGTGTTCGAATATAGATTTGTTGCGCTCGAAAGGTTATGAATTGATTGACTAGTCCAATCCCAATATTTTGATTTCGAGTTGCAATGCATCGTGAACCAATATATATATCATCTGCTAATACACGACCAATTAGTGTTTGAACAAAAATCTTTTCCGTTATCCCATTTTTTGGACTCACAGAAAAACTTCGGATAGTACCACAGTCTCTTCTACGTACAATAATATGCTGAACAACTTCAACAAGTCTACGTGTAAGATATCCAGCATCTGATGTTCGTACAGCTGTATCCACAACTCCTTTTCTGGCTCCATAACAAGAAATGATATATTCTGTCAAAGACAGTCCCTCGCGTAAATTGCTTTGAATAGGTAAATCAATCATTTGTCCTTGTGGATCCGACATTAATCCCCTCATACCAACTAATTGGTGTACCTGAGAGGCATTTCCTCTAGCTCCCGAAAAAGACATTAGATAGACGGGATTAGAAGGATCGGTCATCCTAAAATTAGGATTCATTTCTTGTCTCAAATATTCACTTGTAGCATACCATATCTCGATGGATTGACGTAATCTTTCTACCGTGTGGACATTCCCATAAAGATGATGTTTTTCCAAAAGAAAATTCTGCTGCTCAGCGTCTTGGACTAACCATCCCTTAGAAGGTATTGTTAAAAGATCATCAATTCCTAATGAAATGGATGTAGCAGTAGCTTGATGAAAACCCAAAGTTTTGACTTGATCCAGGATATGGGATGTATATCCCATCCCAAAATGATTTATTAATCTGCTAATAAGTTGTTTCATAGCAGTTCCATTTATCACTTTATTGTGAAAGACCAGATCGGCCCGTTCCGCCATAAAGACCTCTATATTATGCTGAGTAGGATTTGACAATAAACCTGAGTCAGTGATTTTAAAACTCAATCTTTCTCAATCTTAAACCTAAATTTCACACTGCTAATAGACGATACTTTTTCAATTTGAAAAATTCTAACGCCCAGCCAGGGAAAGGGCATAGCCCAACGTACTTTCTTAGTTTAGATAGTAGTAGATGAATAGGCTCGACTAAATCCTTGGATGGCTTCTTCTATTTCTCTATAAAAAGAAAGATGACCAAAAGTGGTTCGAACGTATATAGAACATATTTCTTTTTTTAGATTTCCAACTATTAAATAATTCCCATAAATCTCATGAAAAGTACCCAAATATTCATATTGAACTTCAATCGGAACTTCTTTTAATGTAATGACGCGTTGATCTAATCTCCATTTGAGCCACAAGGGGCTATGTAAAAAAAAGAGTTGTTTATCTCGATAAGATCTAAGTGCATCATAGGAATTATAAAAATAGGGTTCTTTTGTATACTTATAGTTATTATTGTAAACTCTCTGATTTGGATAGTTTTTGCAATTAGATGGATTGTATTTATTTGCACAAATACCTCGGCGATTTCCAATTGTTAATACATAGAGTCCAATAAGCATATCTTGGGTTGGTACAGAAATAGGATCGCCAATAGCTGGAGACAAAAGATTCATATGAGAAAACATAAGTAAACGTGCTTCCGCCTGAGCTTCTAAAGATAAAGGTAGATGCACAGCCATTTGATCCCCGTCAAAATCTGCATTGAAGCCCTTGCAAACTAATGGGTGTAAACAAATCGCACGTCCTTCCACTAAAATAGGTTGAAAAGCTTGTATGCCTAATCTATGCAGGGTGGGTGCTCGATTTAACAAGATGGGGTGCCCCTGTGCCACCTCTTGAAGTATTTCCCATACAATCAATTCTTTTTCTCTAATTTTACTTTTAGCAATCCCAATGTTAGAAGCACAATTTTGTCTAATTAAATTACGAATTACAAATGTTTGGAAAAGCTCTATTGCTATTTCTCGCGGTAATCCACATTGATGTAATGAAAGTGAAGGGCCCACGACAATGACTGAACGCCCCGAATAATCAACTCGTTTACCAAGCAAAGTCTCACGAAATCTTCCCTCTTTACCTTCAATTACATTGGAAAATGACTTGTAAACTTTATTATGACCATCCCTCATTGGTTGTCCGCGGATCCCATTATCCAGAAGTGTATCCACGGCTTCTTGTACTAATTTTTCTTGACACATTATCAATTCCCCTGGTGTAGATCTACTTGTAGCTAATAGATCCATAAGAGTATTGTTTCGATAGATAACTCTTCGATAAAGTTCATTAATATCCGAACTCATTAGTTTACCCCCATCTATTTGGATGATAGGTCTTAATTCGGGAGGAAGAACTGGTAATAAGCACAAAACCATCCATTCTGGTTCCACATTTGTTCGAATAAAATGTTTAGCTAATTCCATACGCCTAACCAAAAACTCTTTTCTTCTTCTAATTTTTCTATCTTCCCATTCATTTTCAGTAGACCACTCGTCACTTAATTCCTTCCACTCTATCAAGGAATTTTCTATCATAATTTGCAAATCTAAATCAGCTAATTGTTCTCGAATAGCGCCCGCTCCCGCTGTGATTTCCCGATTTCGAAATGTTTCGAAGCCCAGGGTAGTAAAAAAAAGTGGGATGCTATATTTCCGGGATTGAATTTCATATTCGAATAAACCTCGTAATCGTAAGAAAGTAGGTTTTTTAATTATGGGCCTAGCCAAAGAGAAATCAAGATAGGTTCCTATAGCACAGGAACCCCCTTTGAAAATCGGACGTGAGGGTTTCCACTCATCCGGCTTAAGTCGTTCTACTAAAGATAACTTTTTTCTTTTTTTTGTTCGATAAAAACCCTTACAAGAAACTACTCATTACTCAATTTAATATTACTCATTTGAATGGATTCGTTATTTTTTTTATTTTATTTACTTTACTTTTCTGAATAAATTCTTAAAAAATGGATATGCAGAATGATTGAGTAGTCTATTTCCTTAATGAAATTGTTAAAACATTGTTTTGTTTATTCTTGATTTTATTCGTAAGGAATTTATTTGTCTATTATAGATATTGTTATAGTTGATCTTTTAGGTCTCTACTTACCCTGATGGCTATGCTATGATTGGATGCCCTTTGAAGCATGTATGCGATAGATAAACTTCTGTAACCATGCTAGATTTCCTTTGCTTGCTTAAACAAAAAGATATTTCTAATACTCTTTAAAGGAAATAAAATGGTTAGTTCTACATTTTATGAAGTAAAGCTACAGCTACCTATTCATATGATACAGGTGTGTTACAGCATCGGCCATAGATCAATTCCCCTTTTATTTGGAAGTATTCAATAAACCCTCCTAATCTTCTAAGTTTCATGTTATTTATTTGTATTTGATACATAAATACATGTCAGAATTAGGGCATCCCAATCAGATTGATGGGATGACAGCTTCTCAATCGAAATCTGTAAAATGTAAATCTTGATCAAATCACACATCGCAGTATACTAGGCTTTCTAATTCCTTAAGGGGTTTATCTAAAAGATTCGCGATATAACTAGGAAGACGTTTTAAATACCATACATGAGTCACTGGACATGCGAGTTTTATATAGCCCATTTGATATCTTCGTATTCGAGAATCAATAAATTCTACCCCACATTGTTCGCAAAAGATTTTTTCCTCTTTTTCAGCTCCGATCACTCGATAATTTCCACAAGCGCAAATTCCGCTTTTTATAGGTCCAGAGATTTTTTCGCAAAACAATCCATCTTTTTCTGGTTTGTTCGTTTTATAATGAAAAGTATAAGGCTTTTTGACTTCTCCAACGATTTCCCCATTCGGTAGGGTTTTGTTGGCCCAAATCCTTATTTGTTGTGGAGAAACTGGTCCAATTTGAAGTTGTTGATGTTTATATTGGTCAATCATAAAAAAAAAAAAGGATTCATTCAGATCAAGCTTCCTTCCTGTGGATCTGGAAGTTTTTTTCAGATACAAGAAAATGATTCAGTTCTAGAGCCAAAGATCGTAGTTCTCGAACGAGCAATCGAAAAGACTCTGGTGCATCCTCGGGATTAGGTATTCTTCCTCCAATGATCGTAATACCAAGTACTTCTTGACGAGCTCTAATATGATCAGATTTATAAGTAAGCATTTCTTGTAAAATATGAGCAACACCAAATCCCTCTAAAGCCCAAACTTCCATTTCCCCTACTCGTTGCCCCCCTTGCTTGGCCCTTCCTCTAAGGGGTTGTTGTGTAACAAGTGCATAATGCCCACTCGAACGCCCATGTATTTTATCATCCACTTGATGAATTAATTTGAAGATATAGGACTTTCCTATTAAGACAGGTTGTTCAAAAGGATCTCCAGTTCTTCCATCGAAGATTATACTTTTTCCTGGATACTCGGATTCAAATACCCATGGATTTTTTGTTTGTTTACTGGCTAAATATAATTCAGAAAACACTAGTTTTCTAGAAGCCTCTTGTTCATATCTTTCATCAAAGGGCACAATTCGATAATGCCTTTTCAAAAGGTCTCCTGCTAATCCGAGGGAGCATTCAAATATTTGTCCCACATTCATTCGTGAGGGTACTCCCAGGGGATTAAAGACTATATCAACAGGCGTTCCGTCTTGCAAATAGGGCATATCCTCTCTAGGCAAAACTTTTGAAACGATACCCTTATTCCCGTGCCTTCCAGCTATTTTATCACCTACTTTGATTTCCCGTTTCTGTAATATATATATACAAATCCTTTCTGAAATATAGCTGGAACCCTCCTTATTCTGGGTCCATTTGACATCAATAACACAGCCCCTTCCACCTATAGGTAATTTGAGAGAAGTTTCTTTTGTGTTTGATACCTGAATGCCAAGTATGGCTCGTAATAATCTATCCTCAGGAGCATAGGAGGATTCATTTATTATCTGAGGCGTTAATTTACCTACTAAAATATCACCTGTTTCTACCCAAGATCCCAACATCACGATTCCATTTCTGTCTAAATTACGAAGTAAATGAGCCTCTAGATGTGGTATTTCTTTAGTAATCGCTTCAGGACCTTGGTTTGTCATATGAGTCTGAATTTCATATTTTCGGATGTGAAAAGAGTTATAAATCTCTTCATATACCAGACGTTCACTAATTAGTACTGCATCCTCAAAATTATACCCTTCCCATGGCATATAAGCTACTAATACGTTTTTTCCTAAAGCCAGTTCCCCATCAACAATAGCTGCTCCGTCTGCTAAAATTTGTCCTTTTTTTATGCATTTACCTTGTCGAACCCGAGATTTTTGATGTATACAAGTATTTTTGTTAGAACGTTGATACATAACTAGTGGAATACTTATAGTACTCTCATTACTTGATAAAAGGATCTTCTGAGAATCAGTATAGATGATCTTTCCCTCGTATTCCGCTATAAGAGAAACGCCCGAATCTAGAGCAGTTTGGCGTTCCAACCCAGTTCCAACAATACACTTTTCGGACCGAAAAAGAGGAACTGCCTGGCGCTGCATATTGGAGCTCATTAAAGCACGATTTGCATCATTATGCTCAATAAAAGGAATGAGGGAAGTTCCCATCGAAAAATAATGGAAGGGAAAAATACTTCTAAAATGAATCTTTTCCCATGCAATAGTTAGGAATTCTTGACGGTAGCGAGCTGGAACAACTTGTTCTTCCTGAATACCTCTATTCAAAGCCAAAGAATTTCCTGCTGCTACCATATAATATTCATCTGTTTTTGGGGATAAATAAAGGATCTTCCCCTCTTTTTCTTTTTGCTTCTCAGATATTTCATAAAAAGGACTCTCCATGGATCCACACGGGCTAATCCGCGCATGAATCGCTAAGGATCCAATAAGTCCAACATTGATTCCTTCAGACGTGTCAATTGGACAAATACGTCCATAATGACTAGGGTGAATATCTCGTATACGAAAACTAGCAGTTCGTCCTGTCAATCCGCCAGGACCCAAATAACTTAATTTTCTTCCATGAACAATTTGCGTTAATGGATTTGTTCTATCCAAAACTTGAGATAAAGGATGTAGGCCAAAAAAAGATTCATAAGTAGTTGTTAATGAGGTTGAAGTTATCAAATTTTGAGGAGTGGGTATTAATTTATGCCGGATTGCTCCGCATATAGTTCCTCGAACCGCATTTTCTAAACGAAAAAGAGCCAATCCAAATTGATCCTGTAAGAGATCCGCTACAGAACGAATACGTTTATTTTTTAAATGATTCATATCGTCAATTGTACCCATTCCAAATTTCATTCCAATCAAAAGATCCGCAGCGGCCAATACATCTCGCGGTAACAGGAATGTCTTGTTCTGAGGTATATCAAGATTTAATCGCTGGTTTAGATTTCGTCGACCAATTTTTCCTAATTCACATCTTTGTTGAAAAAATCTCTTTTGCAATTCTTTACACAAAGACTCAGAAAATAAAGGGTCACCGCTTACACAAGCAAATTGTTGATAAAACTCCAAAATAGCATTTTCTTTTGATCCAATCTTTTTTTTTTCCTTCTCATTCAAGAAAGACAATAATATCTCGGGGTAACAAGCATTATTCAGAATCTCTTTTAAATCTAAACCCATAGCTGATGATAGAACTAGAATAGATATTTTTTGTTTCCTACTCACGCGAGCCCATATCCTTGCTTTTCTATCCATTTCCAATTCCGATCTTCCTCCCCAATCTGATATTATAGTTCCGGTATAGATAGAAATTCCGTTATGATCCAATTCGGAACGGTAATAAATACCGGGACTCTGCAATATTTGATTAATAACAATTCGGTATATTCCATTTACTATAAAAGTTCCCAGGGAATTCATTAGAGGAATGTTCCCTATAAGAACGGTTTGTTCTTGCATATCTCTACCAGTTTTCAAAAATAACCCTGCCGGTACATATAATTCAGAAGAATATGTAAGTGATTCATATACAGCATCTTTTTCTTTTATCAAGGGTTCTACCAATTGATACTTGTCTCCAAATAATTGAAATTCCATTTTTTGATCTGTATCTTCAATTTTTGGAAATTTATGAAATTCTTCCATTAAGCCTTGACTAATGAACCTACAAAATCCAACAAATTGGATCTGGCTAAACGCAGGGATTATGGACATTCCCTCATTTTCATTTTGACGCATCTTAATCTTAAGTTTGCTATTGATTTAAAAAGTGTTAAATTCCATCTTTTTTGCTTACTTTACTATTCAATCGAGCCATACGAATCGATTTACCAAGGATAGAATGTGCATTCTGCTTACTGAATCACATGAAATTGAAGTGAATTCCATATAGCTATTTCATACCTATTAATGGATAAATGGATATAAATATAATATATAAATAAATAACTGTTTCGAACAGAGTTTTATATAAAAAACAAGTACAGATGAGAAGAGAAGTACTGGATCCCTTTTTCCTGTAAAGAATCATTTCACTTAAACGATAATCGAAATTGAGTGAGTAAGATGATATGAAAATCAAATTGTGATGTCAAAAATTCCTCATGAAATCTGCTTTCTAGTTTCTAGTGATAAGATCAACAAATTATTATTAGAAAAATAGTTGGCCTGTGGTTTATTTGACTTTATTGAAACTTTATTTTATATTGAATTTGCATAACTCATTTATTTGAATGTTAAACAAATTCCAATCCCTTTTTCGTAATTCATCATTGAGTAATAAGAATTACTAGTAAAATAGTAAGAATGGATAATTTAGAATCATAAAACAAAGTATAACAAAATAATGTTAGCAATTATTTTTCCAGCGCACTTTTAGTTTTTAGCATAATAATAATGTCACCTGGGACAACATGTATAACAATAGATCATAATCTAATTGTTATTTTTGATTCAGTTTCATAATGGATTTATGGATTTTGGATCCGATTGTTAAGGCGACATGGCCAAGAGGTAAGGCAGGGGACTGCAAATCCTTTATCCCCAGTTCAAATCTGGGTGTCGCCTGATCATCAAACCAACCAAAGGGATTTATCTTTTAACGTCTGCTTGATTCGGAATATTTTTTTTCTTTAATTTGTGAAAATGTCTTATATTTGTACTTAATACTTTATCATTCTACAAAAAATACCACAATGCATTTTTGATGCATTCGTAATCATCGTTTCCTTAAGAGTCGTAGATCAGAATCCCCTTCCCTTTTTTTTGACTCTACTCCATTAATTCTGCTATAATAATATATATTATATTAAAGAAATAATAATGCAATATGCAATAATTTCATTTACATAGGAGACATAAGTTACATGGATATAGTAAGTCTCGCTTGGGCTGCTTTAATGGTAGTGTTTACATTTTCTCTTTCATTAGTAGTATGGGGAAGGAGTGGACTTTAAGCATAGGAATAGAATATTCAAAAAAATAAATACAGAGATGATAAAACCCTTTTTTCCTAAGATAAGGATTTTTTTCTGTTGATAAACTAACCATTATCTTCACTAGTTTTTTGATCCTAATTTTGTATTGTTGTGTTCTAATAAAGGATTGGTTTTGTATTTATTTTGCATTCTTTATTCTTCTTTTTTTTAATTGTATACTGTACTGAAAATGAAAACGAAATGAAATGGAATTTCCACTTTGATTATGTGGATATGTGAACTCTATATAGATTTCTAATTGATTCCATATCCAATGAGAATGATAATAAATTATCGATGTATATATATCATATATCAACTTATGATTTATATTCGTATTTCGAATGCATTAAGGATTAATTACATTTTATATAGATTTATAGTAGGAATGAAAAAAACAGAACATTTGAAAATTGGAGTAATTATATGAAATATTTATAAATAGATATGATATATATATATATATATAAATACTAATATAAATATAATTAGATATTTAAAAAAGTGTAGTAGAAAAAAACTAAGTTCCTTCTACTACACTTTATCATTCCAATGTAATCTAATAATCGGAATCTTATTTGATTCCCTCTCCTTCTTTTATATCTTCCATGATAGATATTTGAAACGAATTCATCAACGTGGGATTCCAATTAATCATTTTGGCTAACTGTTTTGACGTAAATAATAAGTAAAAAAGCAGTAGGAACTAAAATAAATAATGCAGTAGCAAGAAATGCTAAAATATTGACTTCCATAAGAAATACCTTTTGCTTCTCGAAGTTAGTATGGATAATTATATTCTTATGTGATACTATCGCATTTTTGACAATAAAGCAATTCTAAAGAAGAATCTGATTCAGTATCATCAATTAATCCAATTTATTATAATATCATTCATATACAATCATCTTATGGAATTTCCTTGCCATTTCTATGAGATTATATCCCTAGTTATTGGGAATAAAAAAAATTATGGAATAAAAAATACCGGTTTTTGAAGCTTTTCACATTTTTTTAAAAACCTACCAGTTTCTTTTTTTCTACTATGTGATTTCCCTTCATTTTTAGGATGATTATAGCTAAAATATATAAAAAGATAAAGTATGGTATTATAAAATCACTACTCTATGAGTGATGCACAACTCAAAATAACCAAACAACCAGTAAAAAGGTTACTCAAAAAGCAGACTTTTTATTCTTCTTGTACTTGATCCTTGTCAAAATGGATCAAAATGCACAGTTTACAATTCCCATAATAAGGGGATACGTTTGATTTGATCAATGAAATCAATTAGGAAATGACACATGTATAAACAAAATAAAAAAAGTGGGGTTTAATTGAAACTTTGTACTTTGATTAAGTCATTATATCGTTTCTCAATTGGATAGTATCACAAGAAGATACCCTTTTGATATGTATGCCCAGTATAATACAATACGAGCATTTTACTCCATATTATTCATCAATATAGAAAAATGGAAAAAAATAAATAAGATGGGGATTGGCTATACCTTATAAAAAGAAAATTTTAAAAACAAAATACTACATCCATATCCATATCCACATAATCAATGATATCATAAAGATTTACATAAAATAGGTCTCTCCCTTATCTTTGTAAGAGTAAAAAAAAGAGATAAATTTATTTTCTCTTTCTTCTATTACAAATGAAAAGAGAAGATCAATGAATTGATGAGTGCATTAGATCTTAGTTCGGGACTGACGGGACTCGAACCCGCAGCTTCCGCCTTGACAGGGCGGTGCTCTGACCAATTGAACTACAATCCCCGTGGGGTGTATTACATACGTAATATGTATTGAATCCTAACAACATGTTATTCATCCGTTGTATTATGATAAATGCACGAATGTAAAAGATAATCCTATCTACAGAGAATATGGATGAATCGTAAGGATATGGAGAATCACACAATTTTACTAATAATATTAGATTAGAGAAATCTCATTATTATTAAAGGAAATACAAATTTTTCTTTCATGATACTTTATCTTTATCAAAGCTGAATAAAGTAAAGCATTATCAACATCAACCCCCGTTTTTTTAGTATGAAAAATTTCTCTCTTTATTTTTATGGAAGACAAAAAATGGTATTATCTATCTAAAAGATACATAGTACATCCTAGTGCAGCACTGGGCCGAGCTGGATTTGAACCAGCGTAGACATGTCGTCAACGAATTTACAGTCCGTCCCCATTAACCACTCGGGCATCGACCCAGGAATAATTGATCTTAGGTTTATTGTTAAGTTATTATTATTATGATGATGATGATGAATCCACTTTTATAAAAAGCTACCCCCAGGGGAAGTCGAATCCCCGCTGCCTCCTTGAAAGAGAGATGTCCTGAACCACTAGACGATAGGGGCATATATACCCATACCCACCCATTATCATACTATGATAATAGTATGAACAGTTTTTGGAATTGTCAATAGAATCAATTGGTATGACTAAATTCAATGAATCTTTCTTATTTGGATGTTCAGTTCAAATTTACTAATCTACTTGATACATGACATGCTATTGAAATATTATTTTTATACATTTTATATGATTTATTTGCATATTGAAAGATTTCCCTTTTTCTTGATTTTAGTAATGTAAAATGCAAATCAACTCATCTCATAAATGAAAATCATTTGATAGCTTTTGCTATTGCTATTATTTCGTTAACTTAAGGAATTTACTTAATGAAGTTCATTTATATCTATACTAATGTTATATTATATATTATTATCTAATATAATATTGGATATTTAATTTAATTATTATTGATTTTCTATACATATATAACATAACAAAACAACAAAAGAAACAAAAAAGTAATAAATCAAAAGAAGAATTACTCTTTTTTGTAAATCCACCTTTTTCCAACTTCTATCTATCTATTATATATTA